ACCAGAGCGTGGAACAAAGGGGGGATTTGAAAAAGAAAAAGGAGAATCAGAAAAAGAAAGAGAAGATTTCGAGGAAGAGAAGGGGATAAAGACACTTTGGAATCTACTTTTTCACAAGGATCAAGAATTGGAGGATCAAAAGAATGAATTTGTTGATTATGAAAATCAAGCAAAACGCCCGAAACGGAGAGCCGATGGAGTGACACTTTATTCCAATTATGAAACAATATATAAGGAAATCGAGGAAGAAATCAGTAAGGAAATTGGGGAAGGAATCGGTCCGGAAATCGAGGAAGAAATCAGTGAGCAAATCGAAGAAGAAATTGGGAAAGACGTTCCTCGGTGGTTATACCAATTAACCACTAGTAAGGAAAAGCTGGAAGACCTGAAACAAAAAGATCCTGAAGAAGGAAAAGAAGGGGGAGAAGAAGGAGAAGAAGGGGGAGAAGAAGGAGAAGAAGGGGGAGAAGAAGGAGAAGAAGGAGAAGAAGGAAAAAGGGCAAACAAATCAGAAGAAAAAAAGTCAAAACAAGAGGTACTACTAGACGAAGAGTATTTCTATGATATTCGTTCAAGAAGATACAGACAGATGGTACTTATTAAGGCGAATAGTGAGGAAGGCGCGCAGGAGGGAGGTAAAGGAAGGGATATCCAAACGAGTCGCCAACTTAGTACTACAAACTCATCAACAAACGATACCAAGGACGATCCAATGGATGAAGAAGCAGGCGAAGATGATGTAGTTGTTACGAGTTACTCACAGTCACCAGATTTCCGTCGAAATCTAATCAGAGGGTCTATGCGTGCTCAAAGACGGAAAACCGCTTTTTGGCGATACTTTGGTCAACACAAGATGCGCTCACCACTTTTTGCAGATTTTTTGCCGGATTTCCAGTTTGATGGATTCTTGACTTTACTATGGAAGGAGGTATGGCGTTATGGACTAGAGCCCATTTTGGAATCTTTTCAAGTTCGGATAACTCAGGAACTGGAACCCATTTTTTCCTCGATTTGGCCAAATACAGAAATCTGGACAAAAAAAGAGTACAATTGGGTAAAGGAATTGGAAGAAGAAATAGAGGAAAACAAAATAAAAAACGCGGCAAACGATCTCTGGAAAAAACTATATGAAGAGATGCAAACCTCGGACGGGAGATACGAGGAATGGGCACAGAACTTGAAAAGAAAAATAAACGAAAGAAATAATTGGCGCGGAAAAGATAAAGAAAAGTGGAAAAAACACGATCAAGAAGACTCGAAAGAAAAGGATCTAGAAAAACGGGCGGAAGTAGAAAGATACTTTTTTGAAAGGGATCAACGGAACAGGGAGTTACTTGAAGAGCACAGTCGTACACTTGTATCAGAAGGCTGGGATAGGGTAAAAAATGTTCAAATGGTAAGGAGTTGGGCCTTACTAACGCAAGCCTTTTTGAGAAGACACATTAAATTACCTTTCTTGATACTAGTTAAAAATATTGGGCGTATGCTATTATTGCAATACCCCGAGTTTTCTGAAGATTGGAAAGAATTGGAAAACGAAACGCATGTTATATGTTCTTATAGTGGTATTCCATTAGCAGAAAATAAACTTCCTGAAACTTGGCGAAAAGACGGTTTCCAGATAAAAATTCTATTTCCTTTCCGTGTGAAACCTTGGCAGGGGGCTACGATACCAACCTATCATAAAAATCAAGGTGAGGACGGAGACTTTAGTTATTTAACAGCTTCTGGACAAGAAGTAACGATACCATTTTCAGCCCCAAAACAAAATGGATTTTCATACTTTTTTGAATCTTTTTCTTACGCTATTTTTCAAGAATGGGCAAGAAGATATAGAGAACTCAAAGAAACAATAAATAGAAAAAAAGAAGAGATCTTCCAAGAAATTTTAAGAGTGTTAAGAGACGTTGTAGAAAGCTTAAGAAATGAAAAAATACAAAGCATCTTAAAAAAACTAAAACCATTAGAAAAAAACGAAAAAAGCCAAATTTTCTCATTGGAATTAGAGAAAAACGAGTCCGTTGAAAATGAAAACAATTCCATAATAACGAATTTTTCATATGAAGAAGAAATGGAAAATTATTCATATGAGGAAGCAATGGAAAAGAGAATTCAACATCTTATTGATCGGACAATAACAATGAAGAATCAAATAGAGCAGATCAAAAAGAAAAAAGAACAAATCATTTCAACCTCGGATATAAATATTATGAGTCCTCAGAAGACAGATTTTCATGATAAAAAATCCAAATTGCAGAAACATATTTGGCGAATATTCAAAGGAAAAAGAATCCGATTCATACGTAAATCACGTTATTTTGTAAAATCTTTCATTGAAAGAATATATATCCATATCTTTCCATATATCATTAACACCGTTAGACAATTTTCCCCTCAAAACGAAAAAATGATAGAATTGGAGGAAACTTTTCCCTTTGCTTTGACGATAAAGAAATTAGAAGAATCCTCTACTTATTATGACCTATCCTCCGTGTCCCAAGCATATGTGTTGTACAAAATATCAGAAACTCAAACTAAAGTTGGTAGCAACTCTCACCTGAGATCTGTACTTCAATATGATGGAACTTATCTTTTTCTTGAGGATGAAATCAAGAATTATTACGAGACACAAGGAATATTTCATGCCAAATCAAAGCATAAGCAAGTTAAGAAGTCTAGAATAAATGAATGGAAAAACTGGTTAAAAAACCATCATCAATACCATTTACCTGAAACTCTATGGTCTTGCTTAGGAGCTACAAAGTGGCGATATAGAGCTAATCGATATCGTAGAAAGAATTCGATGAAATGCGATTCTCATAAAGAAAAAAAAGGCCGCATTGTAGAAGTAAAACAAAAAGATGATGAAACAAATTTAAATTTAGCGCTGGATCGAAGAAAAAAATTTTCACGAATCTGCGCATATGATCGTTTATTACATGGATATATAAACTATGAAAATCTTGAGGGTTTATATAATACAGAGAAACAAGACCCATTCCATTCTTATTTCTCAGAGTATGCAACAATGAGTATTGGTAATTCTTTGACAACAAAGAAAGACAAAGAAAAAGAACAAAATGAGTGGAGTCGGAAGCTGCAGAATCTTCTAGAGGCGGGTAAGATCCAGGAAGCGTGGGAAAAAGAGATGAAGCGGGAGAGAAAATATTATGGCAATCCGATCCATCGGAGATTTTTCCAGCTTGTTCATAGTACTAGACAAGAACGCAAAGCGATGGATAGACATGGGGATATAGCCAAGAAGATTCAATTGCTGAAGAGAAAGAGGGAATTGAATCAGAGGGTTCTTAAGGAATTTCTTCGTCTTCCTGCTTACAAGAAAAAGGGGCCTGATCAGATTTGGAAAATGATTCAGAATAGTAATTGTTCTGAAATGGAGGATATTCTCTCTGATCTTTTCAAAGCTTTTCAAAAAGCGCACACTGATCTAAATCCTGGAAGGAAAGTGGAAGCACCGGAATCCGATCTCAATCCTGAAATGGAAGCATCCCAATCGAATCGAAAAAGAACGTTTTTTAAAAAGTTTTTGAATTGGATGGGGGTAGGAAGGAAGAAAAAAGAAGATGAAGAAGATGAAGAAGATGAAGAAGAATTATATACCTGGATCGCGCTGAGAATCCATCAAGAAATGAGAATGAATCACAAATCATTTCAACCCAGAGAAAACAAAAAGTTGTTTCTCCCAGAGTTTGAAATGCTTGATGATGCGCGTAATTTATATATGGAAAACCCAGAGATGTGGTGGAGGGCATCCATAGAAGAAATGTTCGACCTTGAACAAGATCCAAACAAAAATCTTACTGCATCATCCAATCAAAAAAAAGATTCAAAATTAGAAAAAAAGAATCAAGCAAAAAAAAACCAACAACAACAGAGTCAAGCGGATCGTGACTCCAATGTAAAAGAAAAAGATAAACAAAAAAAATACTACATCAACTACATCAAAAAGAAAAAGAAAGAAGAGGAAGAATAAGCACCTATTTAAGGCCTTTCTTAAAAAATTCTACGGGCACTGCCCTCTTCAATTAAATCTCCTAGACTACAACAGTAAGCTTATGAGAGTATCCGACATCCCATTGGTGCTAAGAAGACATGCAGAGAAGAAGGTTCAAAATGGGTCTTTTTCTTCTGGGGTCCGGACGAGTCAGGATTACCTCGAAGCAAGAATAGCCGGTTTCCACACAAACCGTCTCATAGCGGAGTGTGACTATGAAGGCGAGGAACTTTTGGAATTTGTCCTGACAAATGCGGCACTTATAAGAACGAGGCATTTGTTAGAACTACCAGAAAAGGATGATCCCGATTATCTAGAACGGAAAAAAAAAAAAAGAAGTGTGAGGTATTCTATATTGAGCCACATGACTTCTTCGATTGGGATTCAGATGGTCTTGACTATTTGATTATGTATCAAATGTTAACCCTCCATAAAATGAGAGACGAAATAGAGTATATGGAAAGAGAAAATCTGTATCGGAGAAACCAATTATGGAGGTTTGTGAAAAACCCATTTCTTCGGAAGAAATCCATTGGGCAAAAATATAGCAAATCTGGAAAGAAAAATCAAAATGATGATAATATTTTCCTTCTTCCTGAGCATGTTCTATCTACTCGACATCGTCGAAAATTGAGAATTCTAATGTGTTTCAATACCTGGAATAAATATCCCAAGGATACAGTGTTTGAACCTATTACGGTGCCTAATAACACTCAGACAACTGAATTAAGGAAACTCAAATTGTTTCTTTGGCCAAATTTTCGATTAGAGGACTTAGCTTGTATGAATCGATATTGCTTTAATGCCAGTAATGGAAGTCGTTTTGCTATGTTAAGGATACGTATGTACCCGCAATTCCAAATAGACTGATGGTCCATGATAGTGGTTGAATCTCGTATCAATTAGACCTAGAGATGAATCGGAAGAATCTTCTTGGGTACAAAAAAATGGAAACCACTCCATTTCGCAAATGCAAAAATGAATGTATGACCATTACCCCCCCTTTTTTTATCCAAATCCAATTCATAAAATAGATCCAATTATTGGATTTGGATAAAAAAGAAATCCAACTTTTTCTGTGTACCTGATTCAAAGACTAGTCTTATTAGATTAGTCAATCCACTATTATGAAATTTCTAATTCCCGATCGGTAAAAACATATAAGAATTTCTTTATTTTATGGTAAAAAATTTATCCCTTTCAGTTCTTCCACAAGAAGAAAAGAGGGGATCTGTCGAATTTCAAGTATTCAGCTTCACTAATAGGGTACGGAAACTTACTTTACACTTTGAATTGCACAAAAAAGATTTTTCATCTCAAAGGGGTCTTCGAAGGATTTTAGGAAAACGCCAACGATTACTCACTTATTTGGCAAAGAAAAAGAAAGTGCCTTATAAGGATTTTATAAATCAACTGGGTATTCGAGAGCAAAAAACTCCTTAATTTGACTGAAAACCCTTTGGGATGAATTTCTATTAGAAATTTATGAAATTTTTATGAAATTTCGATCCTTATTTCATTCTTTATTTTTATTGTTAGAATATATTATTCGTATTAGAAAGTCATAGAATGACTAGATATAAGAATTCTTAGTATGAGTAAGAATTAATTATGAGATTTTCCATTTGGATGAACCGAACCCCGTTTTGAGAAATTCATGAAATGAAATAAGGAATCGAAGAAAAAGATATGATTGTATTGGCTACAAGAAAAGATCTCATGATAGTTCATATGGGCCCTCAACACTTATCAATGCATGGTGTTTTTCGACTGATCTTTACTCTCGATTGGGGAGTCCCGCCACAAAAGGAAGGAAATTCACTAGCTCGTTATTTAGTACGAAATGGTGAAATCCATAAAAAAAAGGATTCAACAGGCTCTGGAAGGGAGGCCATTTAGAAGTACGACACTTTGATAAGACAAAGAATTCGGAATTCCAAATCCAAAATAGAAGAATTCTTTATCATGTAATCATGTATTTTTTTTCTAATGCTCCTTGTTTCTTTCAAATTTCTTATTTTTTTTTGTCATTTTTCATTTTATTTCATATATGTTTCATATATGTTATTATAGTATATTTAAGTTTATAAAAATAGTATGTATAAAAAGAAACAAAATAGTATAAGATAAGCAAGGCTTTTCATTGGATCTATCACCAATTCCTTATTCTTGATTTTTTTGTTCTTTCATTATTCTTCCTTATTTGATTTAATCAAATTTTTTGAATGAATACTTATTCATATTGAACTACATCGAGATTCATAAGGAGTTAGTCCATGATGGTTTGAGCATGCACTTTGTTTGAGTGCCTATTTATTCTCTATCGATATCTACAGCTTGATCACAAGCCGAAACATGGTTAGAGCACTTATGCGTCTTGAACTTATACTAAATTTGGTTCATGTAAATTTCTTAACATTTTTGGATTTCTTTGATAGCCGTGAATGAAAAGGAGATTTTTTTTCAATCTTTCTTATAGCCATTACAGCTGCAAAAACAGCAATTGGACTCACTATTGTTTCATCCATCCATCGTAACAGAAAGTCAACTCGTATGTATAAATCCATTGAATTTGTTGAATAAATAGTTGTAATCATAGAATCAGATATCATCAATAAAATGCTTATTTTTATAGGGGTGTATACAATGAAATTATTGATTCTTTTTTGAATTCTTATTTTTACTAAGATCATATTATAAATGTTATAAATGGGAATATTCATTCATTTTCATTAGATTCGGATGTAATGTACGACTAGTATTACCGATTTTGTTGCAGCAAAAATGAAAGTTTATTGGCCCTTTATCGTGAACATATCCAGAAATAGATTGATTCTAAAAAGTTCTGGTAGACCACTGATTTGTCTGGTATCTCTAATATAGAATCATTGACTACTGACTTTTTTACCAGATCAAAATATTGGATTTCCAAAACGAATATTTATAGATCCAATGTCACATTCAGTAAAAATTTATGATACATGTATAGGGTGTACTCAATGCGTACGAGCTTGCCCTACAGATGTGTTGGAAATGATACCTTGGAAGGGATGTAAAGCAAAGCAAATTGCTTCCGCGCCAAGAACAGAGGACTGTGTAGGTTGTAAGAGATGTGAATCCGCTTGTCCAACGGATTTTTTGAGTGTTCGTGTTTATTTATCCGATGAGACAACCCGTAGTATGGGTCTAGCTTATTGATACGTTACAAAAAACTCCACGCGAATTGTTTGATTCTTTTTTTACTAACAAAAATCCGTACTCAGAACAATAGATTTTCTTGAGTACGGGTTTTTGTATGGTCAAAGCGTATCTTGTCTTTACCGCCAGTTATTTTCCTTGGTTAACAAGAATTGTGCAGTTTTGCCAATATTTGTGGATTCCGCCCCCACATAAAGGAAATAAAGTGATTCGATGGTATACTGTATGTATATGTATGTGCCTTTTGGAACTTCTTCTAATGACCATTTTGATTTCCAATTAGACGATCCATTAATACAATCAGGTATAAATATAAACGGATAGATATTTTTGATTTTCACTGGAGAGTGGGAATCGATGGACTTTCCATAGAACTCATTTTATTGACAGGATTTATCATGACTTTAGCCACTTTAGCGGCTTGGCCAATTACTCGAGATTCACGGTTGTTTTATTTCCTGATGTTAGCAATGTACAGCGGCCAAATAGATAAGGATAGACTCTGGAAACCTTTTTCCTAATATTTTATCAAGGGAGAGAATATCTATTTTGAAGTGAACTTTTTTATGAATTTTCGTGCTTATTTCACCCATAACAATAAATATAGAGAAAACTACTTTTCATTCCACCGTAGTCAAAAGAAATCAATGTTCCTCAATCAAAAGGAATTAAATACATCCGAAACATATAAAACCCAATGAATCCTGCAGTCAAAGAATGATACTATTTTCGTATTGCAAAAACAAGTGAAGTTAATAGAACCTACTATAATTACGAATATATTTCATTTTTGAGCGAAAGAAATGGAAATCAAAATTATACCTTATATTTATTGTAGTTTTTGAGAACCACATAAAAAATACAATAAAAATAAAAAAAGGTTTGTATGATTTTTTGATTATGGCTCTCAAAAACAGAATATTCTTATACTTAACTTATACAATATGTACAATATAGGGAAAAAAATCTTCTAATATATTTTGTTGTTTATTTTTTCAAATAGATAAGAAATTAGAATGAACCGTAACTATGAAAGACCTATTCCCAATAGATTCACTCCAAAATAACATATCCAAATGATAAAAAATCCAATACAAGCTACAATTGCGGAATTAATACCTTGAAAACGTTGGTTTGTTCTAGTATGTAAATAAATTGCGTATATAGTCCAAGTAATAAAAGCCCAAGTTTCTTTCGGATCCCAATTCCAATATGACCCCCAAGCTTCATTAGCCCATACTGCCCCAGAAAGAATACCTATAGTTAAGAAGATAAATCCTAAACTAATTACACGATAACTCCAATAATCTAATTTTTGAATCAATTGATATTTGTAATAATTTTTCAATGAGAGAAAAGCAGAACTTTGTAAAATATTTCTTGTATCGTATAAATATAAATCGATTGGTAAATTGTTAGTTTTACAAAGGATATTGATGTTTTTTCGAAATGTAATAACTAAAAGAGCTATTGAAAATAATGATCCAAATAAAAGAGCTGCATAACTTAATAACATCATACTTACATGCATCATCAACCACTGCGACTGTAGAGCAGGCACTAAGATTGGAGAGTGCCGTATTCCGGTAGAAAGGCCAGAAATGGCGAAAGCTTGGGTCAAAATAGCACTTGGAGCCATTATTGCACGTAAATACTTTTTAGTTTTACGATTTGTCAAAAAGACAGAGTCATATGAATAACGAGGAAACTCCACGAAAGGAAGATTAATGATTCGTATAAATTGCTTAAGGGAAAATGTCCCTAGAATAAAATACCAACGAATAACTAATAATCCTGTGATAAATAAGAGAGTAACTGTCATCCCTTTTTCTGATGAATCCCAGAGCTCTATGATTTCTTGAACTAGTAAATTCAGAAAATGAATCATAATAACAACAGAAACGATCGAAAAGGAGATATGAGTGAATATATGTTCTAGAGTCACAAATATCATAACATAAATAAAAAGATAATTTAGTTATTTACAAAATAGAATAATACATTATAAGATGAATTCTATCATTTTTCGTTAGATATAAGGTATGCCGCCACTCGGACTCGAACCGAGATGCTCTAGCACTGCTTCCTAAGAGCAGCGTGTCTACCAATTTCACCATGGCGGCTTAGTCAAAATAATAATAAGTCGTATATCTTGAATCGTCAATATTCGAGAATTTCATGTAATATGATTAAGTAAGAAGAGTTTATCAAACTGAAATGTTTTGATCACTCTATACAATTAAATATCGCGTTAAATAAAATGGGATTCATTTTAGTAAATCTGTGTACATCATTCATGAATTTATGATAAGAATAAGATAAATTTATGAAACCTATTAAGAACCAATTAAGTCTTCGAGGAATACATAAAATAATAAATAATATTTGTAATCCATGTTTTCAAAATTCACTGTACTTTTCACAAATCAAAAAGATTTTACCCTTGTAAAAAGTACAGTGAATCTTACGTGTCGCATAAAGAATTCTTTAAAATTCTAAATAAAAATCTATGTGAGAGCCAAATAAACTAAAATTCAGTAAACAGAATGAAACAAAAGAATTTTTATTTTTGTATATATTACGACAACTATTTCTAAGTTCTATGGAATGAATTACAAAAATGAGTGAATAAATTTATTTTTAAAATTATTCTTTCTAATCATATTCATATAAATTCATATTTTATTTTTCTAATACTTTTTCTAATACTTTATTATTCATTATTTTTCCATTTTTTTTGCCAGAAAACTTTTAGATTTTCCCGTTAAAATTGATTTGGCTAAAGAAAAAGCTTTAACCGCAGCCAAATATCCTTTTTTCTTCCAAACGTTTTTACGGATACGTTTTTTTGATATAGAAGTACGTTTTTTTGGAACTGCCATTTCAAAGCGACTTCCATTACTGGCATTAAAGCAATATCGATTCATACAAGCTAAGTCCTCTAATCGAAAATTTGGCCAAAGAAACAATTTGAGTTTCCTTAATTCAGTTGTCTGAGTGTTATTAGGCACCGTAATAGGTTCAAACACTGTATCCTTGGGATATTTATTCCAGGTATTGAAACACATTAGAATTCTCAATTTTCGACGATGTCGAGTAGATAGAACATGCTCAGGAAGAAGGAAAATATTATCATCATTTTGATTTTTCTTTCCAGATTTGCTATATTTTTGCCCAATGGATTTCTTCCGAAGAAATGGGTTTTTCACAAACCTCCATAATTGGTTTCTCCGATACAGATTTTCTCTTTCCATATACTCTATTTCGTCTCTCATTTTATGGAGGGTTAACATTTGATACATAATCAAATAGTCAAGACCATCTGAATCCCAATCGAAGAAGTCATGTGGCTCAATATAGAATACCTCACACTTCTTTTTTTTTTTTTCCGTTCTAGATAATCGGGATCATCCTTTTCTGGTAGTTCTAACAAATGCCTCGTTCTTATAAGTGCCGCATTTGTCAGGACAAATTCCAAAAGTTCCTCGCCTTCATAGTCACACTCCGCTATGAGACGGTTTGTGTGGAAACCGGCTATTCTTGCTTCGAGGTAATCCTGACTCGTCCGGACCCCAGAAGAAAAAGACCCATTTTGAACCTTCTTCTCTGCATGTCTTCTTAGCACCAATGGGATGTCGGATACTCTCATAAGCTTACTGTTGTAGTCTAGGAGATTTAATTGAAGAGGGCAGTGCCCGTAGAATTTTTTAAGAAAGGCCTTAAATAGGTGCTTATTCTTCCTCTTCTTTCTTTTTCTTTTTGATGTAGTTGATGTAGTATTTTTTTTGTTTATCTTTTTCTTTTACATTGGAGTCACGATCCGCTTGACTCTGTTGTTGTTGGTTTTTTTTTGCTTGATTCTTTTTTTCTAATTTTGAATCTTTTTTTTGATTGGATGATGCAGTAAGATTTTTGTTTGGATCTTGTTCAAGGTCGAACATTTCTTCTATGGATGCCCTCCACCACATCTCTGGGTTTTCCATATATAAATTACGCGCATCATCAAGCATTTCAAACTCTGGGAGAAACAACTTTTTGTTTTCTCTGGGTTGAAATGATTTGTGATTCATTCTCATTTCTTGATGGATTCTCAGCGCGATCCAGGTATATAATTCTTCTTCATCTTCTTCATCTTCTTCATCTTCTTTTTTCTTCCTTCCTACCCCCATCCAATTCAAAAACTTTTTAAAAAACGTTCTTTTTCGATTCGATTGGGATGCTTCCATTTCAGGATTGAGATCGGATTCCGGTGCTTCCACTTTCCTTCCAGGATTTAGATCAGTGTGCGCTTTTTGAAAAGCTTTGAAAAGATCAGAGAGAATATCCTCCATTTCAGAACAATTACTATTCTGAATCATTTTCCAAATCTGATCAGGCCCCTTTTTCTTGTAAGCAGGAAGACGAAGAAATTCCTTAAGAACCCTCTGATTCAATTCCCTCTTTCTCTTCAGCAATTGAATCTTCTTGGCTATATCCCCATGTCTATCCATCGCTTTGCGTTCTTGTCTAGTACTATGAACAAGCTGGAAAAATCTCCGATGGATCGGATTGCCATAATATTTTCTCTCCCGCTTCATCTCTTTTTCCCACGCTTCCTGGATCTTACCCGCCTCTAGAAGATTCTGCAGCTTCCGACTCCACTCATTTTGTTCTTTTTCTTTGTCTTTCTTTGTTGTCAAAGAATTACCAATACTCATTGTTGCATACTCTGAGAAATAAGAATGGAATGGGTCTTGTTTCTCTGTATTATATAAACCCTCAAGATTTTCATAGTTTATATATCCATGTAATAAACGATCATATGCGCAGATTCGTGAAAATTTTTTTCTTCGATCCAGCGCTAAATTTAAATTTGTTTCATCATCTTTTTGTTTTACTTCTACAATGCGGCCTTTTTTTTCTTTATGAGAATCGCATTTCATCGAATTCTTTCTACGATATCGATTAGCTCTATATCGCCACTTTGTAGCTCCTAAGCAAGACCATAGAGTTTCAGGTAAATGGTATTGATGATGGTTTTTTAACCAGTTTTTCCATTCATTTATTCTAGACTTCTTAACTTGCTTATGCTTTGATTTGGCATGAAATATTCCTTGTGTCTCGTAATAATTCTTGATTTCATCCTCAAGAAAAAGATAAGTTCCATCATATTGAAGTACAGATCTCAGGTGAGAGTTGCTACCAACTTTAGTTTGAGTTTCTGATATTTTGTACAACACATATGCTTGGGACACGGAGGATAGGTCATAATAAGTAGAGGATTCTTCTAATTTCTTTATCGTCAAAGCAAAGGGAAAAGTTTCCTCCAATTCTATCATTTTTTCGTTTTGAGGGGAAAATTGTCTAACGGTGTTAATGATATATGGAAAGATATGGATATATATTCTTTCAATGAAAGATTTTACAAAATAACGTGATTTACGTATGAATCGGATTCTTTTTCCTTTGAATATTCGCCAAATATGTTTCTGCAATTTGGATTTTTTATCATGAAAATCTGTCTTCTGAGGACTCATAATATTTATATCCGAGGTTGAAATGATTTGTTCTTTTTTCTTTTTGATCTGCTCTATTTGATTCTTCATTGTTATTGTCCGATCAATAAGATGTTGAATTCTCTTTTCCATTGCTTCCTCATATGAATAATTTTCCATTTCTTCTTCATATGAAAAATTCGTTATTATGGAATTGTTTTCATTTTCAACGGACTCGTTTTTCTCTAATTCCAATGAGAAAATTTGGCTTTTTTCGTTTTTTTCTAATGGTTTTAGTTTTTTTAAGATGCTTTGTATTTTTTCATTTCTTAAGCTTTCTACAACGTCTCTTAACACTCTTAAAATTTCTTGGAAGATCTCTTCTTTTTTTCTATTTATTGTTTCTTTGAGTTCTCTATATCTTCTTGCCCATTCTTGAAAAATAGCGTAAGAAAAAGATTCAAAAAAGTATGAAAATCCATTTTGTTTTGGGGCTGAAAATGGTATCGTTACTTCTTGTCCAGAAGCTGTTAAATAACTAAAGTCTCCGTCCTCACCTTGATTTTTATGATAGGTTGGTATCGTAGCCCCCTGCCAAGGTTTCACACGGAAAGGAAATAGAATTTTTATCTGGAAACCGTCTTTTCGCCAAGTTTCAGGAAGTTTATTTTCTGCTAATGGAATACCACTATAAGAACATATAACATGCGTTTCGTTTTCCAATTCTTTCCAATCTTCAGAAAACTCGGGGTATTGCAATAATAGCATACGCCCAATATTTTTAACTAGTATCAAGAAAGGTAATTTAATGTGTCTTCTCAAAAAGGCTTGCGTTAGTAAGGCCCAACTCCTTACCATTTGAACATTTTTTACCCTATCCCAGCCTTCTGATACAAGTGTACGACTGTGCTCTTCAAGTAACTCCCTGTTCCGTTGATCCCTTTCAAAAAAGTATCTTTCTACTTCCGCCCGTTTTTCTAGATCCTTTTCTTTCGAGTCTTCTTGATCGTGTTTTTTCCACTTTTCTTTATCTTTTCCGCGCCAATTATTTCTTTCGTTTATTTTTCTTTTCAAGTTCTGTGCCCATTCCTCGTATCTCCCGTCCGAGGTTTGCATCTCTTCATATAGTTTTTTCCAGAGATCGTTTGCCGCGTTTTTTATTTTGTTTTCCTCTATTTCTTCTTCCAATTCCTTTACCCAATTGTACTCTTTTTTTGTCCAGATTTCTGTATTTGGCCAAATCGAGGAAAAAATGGGTTCCAGTTCCTGAGTTATCCGAACTTGAAAAGATTCCAAAATGGGCTCTAGTCCATAACGCCATACCTCCTTCCATAGTAAAGTCAAGAATCCATCAAACTGGAAATCCGGCAAAAAATCTGCAAAAAGTGGTGAGCGCATCTTGTGTTGACCAAAGTATCGCCAAAAAGCGGTTTTCCGTCTTTGAGCACGCATAGACCCTCTGATTAGATTTCGACGGAAATCTGGTGACTGTGAGTAACTCGTAACAACTACATCATCTTCGCCTGCTTCTTCATCCATTGGATCGTCCTTGGTATCGTTTGTTGATGAGTTTGTAGTACTAAGTTGGCGACTCGTTTGGATATCCCTTCCTTTACCTCCCTCCTGCGCGCCTTCCTCACTATTCGCCTTAATAAGTACCATCTGTCTGTATCTTCTTGAACGAATATCATAGAAATACTCTTCGTCTAGTAGTACCTCTTGTTTTGACTTTTTTTCTTCTGATTTGTTTGCCCTTTTTCCTTCTTCTCCTTCTTCTCCTTCTTCTCCCCCTTCTTCTCCTTCTTCTCCCCCTTCTTCTCCTTCTTCTCCCCCTTCTTTTCCTTCTTCAGGATCTTTTTGTTTCAGGTCTTCCAGCTTTTCCTTACTAGTGGTTAATTGGTATAACCACCGAGGAACGTCTTTCCCAATTTCTTCTTCGATTTGCTCACTGATTTCTTCCTCGATTTCCGGACCGATTCCTTCCCCAATTTCCTTACTGATTTCTTCCTCGATTTCCTTATATATTGTTTCATAATTGGAATAAAGTGTCACTCCATCGGCTCTCCGTTTCGGGCGTTTTGCTTGATTTTCATAATCAACAAATTCATTCTTTTGATCCTCCAATTCTTGATCCTTGTGAAAAAGTAGATTCCAAAGTGTCTTTATCCCCTTCTCTTCCTCGAAATCTTCTCTTTCTTTTTCTGATTCTCCTTTTTCTTTTTCAAATCCCCCCTTTGTTCCACGCTCTGGTCCGTTGACAAAAGGATCATATTCCTCGGGCAAATATCCTTTTTCCTTTTCCTTTGCCTTTTC